AGGGTTTGTTTGTTTGTTTGTTTGTTTGTTTGTTTGTTTGTTTGTTTGTTTGTTTGTTTGTTTGTTTGTTTGTTTGTTTGTTTGTTTGTTTGTTTGTTTGTTTGTTTGTTTGTTTGTTTGTTTGTTTGTTTTGGTGAGTAGTTTTTGTTGAGTGGGTTGGATAAAGTTAAGGTGAAGTAAGTGGATACGATACGTGGAATACGTAGTGTGTTTTTAATGCGACTTCCGCGGATTAGAATAAGAATTATAAGGTAAAACAAACAAAGATACGATACGTGGAATACGTAGTGTGTTTTTAATGCGACTTCCGCGGATTAGAATAAGAATTATAAGGTAAAACAAACAAAGATACGATACGTGGAATACGTAGTGTGTTTTTAATGCGACTTCCGCGGATTAGAATAAGAATTATAAGGTAAAACAAACAAAGATACGATACGTGGAATACGTAGTGTGTTTTTAATGCGACTTCCGCGGATTAGAATAAGAATTATAAGGTAAAACAAACAAAGATACGATACGTGGAATACGTAGTGTGTTTTTAATGCGACTTCCGCGGATTAGAATAAGAATTATAAGGTAAAACAAAGATACGATACGTGGAATACGTAGTGTGTTTTTGTGTTTAGTTGAAGTGTTCCTAGTAGTGTTTTATGGTATTAAAGGAATTTAGAGGAAAAGAAGAGATAAGAATAAAGGTATAGTGATATGTCCGGCAAGCATTCATCTAATAGCGACATGAACAGTGTCTTGCGAGGAGCCCAGTACCAAATGCGAAGCAAAGTGCATCAGTGTGGATATGATTCCCCAAACACTTGAAACCGTATCATTAATGGGTATTACAGGCCAGAGTTAGTTCGTAGCACACCGCACCGTATGCTCACGTCTATAAACCAATTCACCCGCTGCACTGGAGGGGCAGATTGAAGACTACAGAAAAAAAAGAGAACCAAAAGTATAAGAATTGGGGATGCCGCGATCACGGACGAAAATGGTGATCTATAACCCAAGCAGATGTATTCGTAAAGAGCAAGTTATGAGTATGAACCTATTTATGGCCCTGACATAGGAACCAGAGGCGCAAAAGAGCAAGTCGTGCTAGGGTGTAGGGGGAAAGAATGGGCCTGAAGCTAGTAACGTAGGACATTACCTACGCCGGGTTGCTGGTTTCACGTGAGGAGTACGATTAATAAATAACCGGGTCCGACAGCTTTGTGTTGACGAGAAAGTTTGAGTATACATGGTTTTCAACCAATCATAGTGTGTACTTAGGCACTGTCGTATGGAGGATAGTTGTATGCACAGTTTTGATGAAGTTGATGGTTTTAGTACGGATATTGTTTGTGTTCTTAAGATCATGGTTTATTATGTACGATGGGGAGAGATGTGTTGGTGGGGGTTATGTCCGGTATAAAGATTAATGGATTTAAGACATGGACTGTATGTACTTAATGGGGACTATAGATGAATGCAATGTAATACATAAGCGTGGGGGGGTAGGGGGGGGAAAAAAGAAAAAATAAAAAAGGAAAAATAAAAAAATTTTGTGATGTTTCCGTAGTTGAGATTTACAACGGTGGCTTTTCAGGCCGCAAGTCTTGGAGAAAAGCCGAGCGGGAATTATGACATATTTTGTTTTGTTTTTAGGGGCAGGTTTCGTGTTAGGGGGATTGGCTGTGGCGTCTAATCCGTCTCCGTATTATGGAGTTGTTGGTTTGGTTATAGGTTCTGTTGCAGGGTGTGGGTGGTTATTAAGTTTGGGTGTCTCTTTTGTGTCATTGGTGTTGTTTATAGTTTATTTGGGTGGGATGTTGGTGGTTTTTGTATATTCTGTGTCATTGGCGGCGGACCCTTTTCCTGAGACTTGGGGGGATTGGCGGGTTGTTGGTTATGGTTTAGGGTTCGTTTTGGTTTTGGTGATGGGTGTGATTGTTGGGGATTTGATTGGGTGTTTGAAGTTGGGTGTGTCTACTGTTGATAATGGAGGAGTGTTTTCGGTTCGGTTGGATTTTAGTGGGGTAGCTATGTTTTATTCGTGAGGGGTTGGGATGTTTTTGGTTGCTGGGTGAGGGTTGTTGTTGACTTTGTTTGTTGTGTTAGAGTTGGTTCGTGGCTTGTCTCGTGGGGCTATTCGAGCTGTGTAGGGGGGGGGTCAGAGAATAGTTTAGTGTAAAATACCAGCTTTGGGAGTTGGAGATAGAGGTTTGAGTCCTCTTTTTCTGAAGTTGAACTCTAAGAAGATGTATAGTCTTCAGTCTTTGGTTTACAAGACCAATGTTTTGTATAAACTATTAGAGTTTAGTAATTGAGTATTTTGTTTTCTAGGGCTCCGGTGATGGGGAATAGGAGTAGGATGATAGTGAAATATGTTAGGGAGGCTAATTGTCCGATAATGATGAATGGGTGTTCTACAGGTTGGCTGCCAATTCATGTTAAGATGAGGAGGTTGGCTACTAAGGTTCAAAATAGTATTTGTGATAGAGGACGGAATGTTATTGTGCGTTGTTTGGATTTGTGGAGGAGAGGTGTTAGGAATAGGACTAATACTGATGCTGCTAGGGCTAGTACGCCTCCTAGTTTGTTGGGGATTGAGCGTAGGATGGCGTATGCAAAGAGAAAATATCATTCGGGTTTAATGTGGGGTGGTGTAACTAGAGGGTTTGCTGGTGTGAAGTTTTCTGGGTCTCCTAGTAGGTTGGGGGAGAATAGGGCTAGAGTCATGAGTGGTATGAATATGATGAGGAATCCTAGGATGTCTTTGGATGAGAAGTAGGGGTGGAATGGGATTTTATCACAGTTTGATACAATGCCTAGGGGATTGTTTGAGCCGGTTTCGTGAAGGAATGTGAGGTGGATTATGGTGAGGCCTGCGATTAGGAATGGGAGGAGGAAGTGTAGGGCAAAGAATCGAGTGAGTGTTGGGTTATCTACGGAGAAACCGCCCCAGGCTCATTCTACGAGGGTTTGTCCGATGTAGGGGATGGCTGAGAATAGGTTGGTGATGACTGTAGCGCCTCAGAATGATATTTGGCCTCATGGTAGTACGTAACCTACAAAGGCAGTTGCTATTAGAGTTAGTAGGAGGATAATTCCTGTATTTCATGTTTCTTTGTATAAGTATGAACCATAGTAAAAGCCTCGTCCGATGTGTAGGTAGATGCAGATGAAAAAGAATGAGGCTCCGTTTGCGTGTAGGTTACGGATTAATCAGCCGTATTGGACGTTTCGGCACGTGTGGGCGACGGATGAGAAAGCTAGAGTTGTATCTGCGGTGTAATGTATGGCGAGTAGGAGGCCGGTTAGGATTTGGGTTAAGAGGCAGATGCCTAGGAGTGAACCGAAGTTTCATCAGGCAGAGATGTTTGAGGGAGTGGGGAGATCAATTAGGGAATTATTGACTATTTTTAGGAGGGGGTGTGATTTTCGGAGGTTTGGGGCCATTGGGGGAGGGTCTATGTGATAAGAGGATGAGGATAATGGATAGGGCAAATGATCCTAAGTATGTTTTGATTAGTCCGGTGTGGAGGGTGGTTGTGGTTTTGGCGGTAATGACTTGGAGGTCAGCAAGTCCTTCGGGRCCTATTTTTTTATATCAGAAAAGGTCGGTTAAGTGTGAGGCTAGTTTTTGTCCGTTGTTTAGGAGGGTTAAGGAAGCAAGGCGGTGGGTTAGTGGGTTGAAGTATCCTAGTGTGGATGAGAAGTTTATTATGGCGTTTTGTTTGGGGTGGGTTAGTATGTGTGTTATAGTTGAAAGTTCTAGGGCTAGGATGATGCCTAGGGTTGTAATGATAATGGCTGCAGTTTTTGTGAATGTAGGTATGGTTATTGGGGGTGTCGTTGTAGGGATAATGGAAGTGGTAATAAATAGGCCTGCTGTAATGCTGCCTAAGGCCAGTCGGGTGATTGGGCTGGTGATTGTGTGGTTGTTTTCGTTGATTGGGGTTGTTGTGGGGATGCGTGTGAATCCAGTTTGGACTAGTAAGGTTATGCGTGTGGTATATGTTGCGGTAAAGGATGTGGCTAAGAGGGTTAGGAGGAGGGCTCAAGTATTCAAGTAAGAGGTGTTTATGCTTTCGATGATTAGGTCTTTTGAGTAGAATCCGGCAAGAAATGGGGTCCCTATTAGGGCTAAGTTACCAATGGTTAGGCAGGACGTGGTTGTGGGTAACATTTTTTGTAATCCGCCTATTTTTCGGATGTCTTGTTCTCCATTTAGGCTGTGGATGATTGTCCCTGAGCAGAGGAATAATATGGCTTTGAAGAAGGCGTGGGTTGAAATGTGGAGGAAGGCTAGTTGTGGGAGGTTTAGTCCAATGGTGACTATTATTAGTCCTAATTGGCTGGATGTGGAGAAGGCAATGATTTTTTTGATATCATTTTGTGTAATTGCACATGTGGCAGCAAATAGTGTGGAAAGGGCGCCTAGGCAGAGGCATAGGGTAAGGGCGGTGTGGTTGTTGGTGAATATTGGATGGGTGCGGATTAGGAGGAAAATGCCGGCTACTACTATGGTGCTTGAGTGGAGTAAAGCAGAGACTGGGGTTGGACCTTCTATGGCAGCGGGTAGTCATGGGTGTAGTCCAAATTGAGCGGATTTTCCTGTGGCGGCGAGAATGAGGCCTAGTAGGGGGRGGGKTGGGGTTTGAGTAGCTGTGAAGGCTTGTTGTATTTCTCAGGKGTTTATGGTGGAAGCGAGTCATGCTATGCTTAAGATGAGTCCGATGTCTCCGATTCGGTTGTAGATGATGGCCTGGAGGGCAGCTGTGTTGGCTTCTGCTCGTGCCTGTCATCAACCAATTAGAAGGAAGGATATGATTCCTACCCCTTCTCATCCGATGAATAGGAGGAATAGGTTGTTGGCGATAGTTAGTGTTAGTATAGCGATTAAGAATATTAGGAGGTAGTAGAAGAATTTTGTGATGTAGGGTTCTGTGGCTATATATCAGGTTGCGAATTGCAAGATGGATCATGTGACAAATAGTGCAATGGGAAAGAATATTATGGAATATTGGTCTATTTTTAGGCTAATTGGGATTTTAAAGTTTATGGTGAATTTCCATTCTCAGTTGGATGTGATGCTTTCTATGCCTGAGTAGATGAAAATGGTTATGGGTACTAGGCTAATTAGGAAGGCGGTTTTGATGGTGCGAGTGATGGTTGTGGGAGAGTTTTGGAAGGTTTTGGATAGGAGAGGTAGTAGAATTGGTGTGGTGATTACAGTTAGTGTTAGGATTATTGTGGTGTTGAGGAGTAGTACGGTGTCCATTACTTTTACTTGGATTTGCACCAAGATGGGTGGTTCCTAAGACCAGTGGATTGCTATTATCCTTTAAAAGTAAGGGGGCTGAGGTTTTAAACTCAGATGTAAGAATTAGCAGTTCTTATTGGTTAAACCACCCCTCGGCAGGTAAGAAGGGTTTAACTTCTATTTTTAGAATCACAGTCTAATGTTTGGGTTAAACTATACTTGCATGAGGGAATTCCTGAAATTAGTTCTGGTTTTAGGATGAGGAGTAGGAGGGGGAGGATATGGAGTGTCATTAATAGGTGTTCTCGTGTGTTGGAATTTTGGATTGTTGTGATGTGGTTGGGTAGTGTTCCTCGTTGGGTTATTAGTAGTATGAATAGGGTGTATGAGGCGGTTAGTAGTGTGGCTGTTCCGGKGAGGATGATTGTGAGTATGGATCAATTGAATAGGGCAATTATGATGGTTAGTTCTGCTATTAGGTTTGTGGTGGGGGGGAGTGCTATATTGGTTAAGTTGGCTAGCAATCATCATGTTGCTATGAGGGGTAATAGGGGTTGTAGTCCTCGTGTCAAGAGGAGGATTCGGCTGTGTGTGCGTTCATAGTTTGTATTGGCTAAGCAAAATAGTATAGAAGAGGTAAGTCCGTGGGAGATTATTAGAATTATTGCTCCTGAGAAGGATCAGTGTGTTTGAATTATGCTTGCGGCGATAACTAAGCCTATGTGGCTTACGGAGGAGTAGGCGATGAGAGATTTTAGATCGGTTTGGCGTAAGCAGATTGAGCTGGTTATTAGTGCTCCTCATAGTGCTAGTGTGAGGAATGGGTAGTATAAGTTAGTTGATAGGGGGTGTGTAAGTGTGGTGAAGCGTATGATGCCATATCCTCCTAGTTTTAGTAGTAGTGCAGCGAGTAGTATGGATCCGGCAATTGGGGCTTCGACGTGAGCTTTGGGGAGTCAGAGATGAAGTCCGTATAGGGGTGCTTTTACTATGAAAGCTGTTAATAGCGCTAGGCTTAGTAAAAGATTGGATCATGAGTTAGTGAGGGTTGGGTGGGTTAGGTTCAGTATTATGAGGTGTAGGGTGCCGATTTGTATGTAGAGGTATAAAATAGCAACTAGGAGGGGAAGGGAGCTGATTAGGGTGTAAAATAGTAAGTAGATGCCTGCGCTTAGGCGTTCTGGTTGGTTGCCCCATCGTGTAATTAGGATTAAGGTGGGGATTAGGGTTGCTTCAAATGAGATGTAGAATAGTGTTAGTTCTGTGGACGAGAAGGCCAGGATGATGGATGGTTGGATTGTGATTAGGGATAGGATGAAGGTTCGTTTGCGTGTTGGAGGTTCATGGTAAAGATGGTTTTGGCTAGCCATAATTATTAGAGGTAGGAGTCAGCAGGAGAGGACTAGTAATGGGGATGAAATCTGGTCGATACCGGTTCATTGGGTTAAGTTTTTGTGTGGGTAGTATGTTGGTGTAAGTCACTGTAGGCTTAGGGTGGCAATTAGGAGGCTGTGTGCGGTGGCGTTTGTTCAAATGAATTTTAGTGGTGAGAGGAGGGTTATTGGTAGGAGTATAATTGTTGGTAGGAGGATTTTTAGCATTGTAATAAGTTGAAGTTGTGGAGGTGATCTGAGCCGTGTGTTCGTGTGGAGGCTACAAGTATGGCCAGGCCTGTGCCTGCTTCGCAGGCTGAGAATGCTAGTATGAGTACTGGCATGATGGTGAAAGAGGCTGCTTGGTTTTCAATGGGTCAGAGGGATATGGCGATGTATATTGATAGTATTATGCTTTCTAGGCATAATAAGGCGGAGATTAGATGGGTTCGGTGGAAGGCCAGTCCTAGGCTGCTTAGGGTGAAGGCGGAGTAGAAGCTTAGGTGAAGGGTGGACATAAAGAAAGTCACAGGACTTGATCTGTGATTTGTTGAGCCGAAATCAACTGTCTTGGTTAGACTAACTTTCTGTTTATTCTGCTCATTCTAGTCCTCCTTGCGTTCACTCGTAAATTAGGCCGAGTGTGAGGAGGACGACAATAGTGGAAGTTCAAATTAGGGTTGTGGTTGGAGATGGTAGTTGTATGGCTCATGGGAGCGGGAGAAGGAGTGCAATTTCTAGGTCGAATAGTAAGAATAGGATAGCTACTGAGGAAGAATCGGATTGAAAATGGAAGTCGAGCAGATCCAAGGGGGTCGAATCCGCATTCGTATGGAGATAGTTTTTCTGAGTCTGGGTTTGTTTGGGCGAGTCAGAAGTTTAATGTAGTTAAGATTGTGCTTAGGGCGAGGGATAGGGTAAGTATGAATGTGATTATGTTTATTGCTCTTTTCTGGGTTTACACCAGATTTTAAAGATTGGAAGTCAATTGTAATTAATATACTAAAAGAGCAGGATCCTCATCAGTAAATGGTTATGTAGAGGAATAATCAGATAACGTCTACGAAGTGTCAATATCAGGCTGCTGCTTCAAAGCCGAAGTGGTGATTAGATGTGAAGTGGAATTTAATTAGTCGTAGTAGGCAGATTGATAGGAATGAAGATCCAATGATTACATGAAGTCCGTGAAATCCTGTGGCGACGAAGAAGGTTGAGCCGTATACACCATCAGCAATTGAGAACGGTGCTTCGTAGTACTCTATTGCTTGGAGTGCTGTGAAGTAGAAGCCTAGGAGGATTGTTAGGGATAATGCTTGGGTTGCTTGATTTCGGTCACCTTCTGTGATGCTGTGATGTGCTCATGTTACAGTGACTCCTGAGGCTAGAAGGATGGCTGTGTTTAGTAAGGGGACTTCTATAGGATTTAAAGGTTTAATCCCTGTTGGAGGTCATTGTCCGCCTAGTTCTGGGGTGGGTACGAGGCTGGAGTGGAAGAATGCTCAGAAGAAGCCCAGGAAAAAGAATGCTTCGGATGTGATGAATAGAATTATTCCGTATCGGAGGCCTTTTTGGACTGTGAGGGTATGGTGGCCTTGGAATGTGCTTTCTCGTACAATATCTCGTCATCATTGTAGTATGACTAACATTATTGAAAGGAGGCCTAGGGTTAGTAGTTGTGAGGAGTTATAGTGGAATCATATAATTAATCCTGAGGTTGTGAGTAGGGCTGCTGCCGCTCCGAAAATGGGTCATGGGCTTGGGTCTACTATGTGGTAGGAATGTGCTTGGTGTGCCATTAAATGTTCTCTTGTAAGTAAAGGCTAAGGAGGAGGACGAAAACATAGGCTTGGATTATTGCGACGGCTACTTCTAGGATGGTGAGTAGAAGTAGGATGAGTATAGTTAATAAGGATACTGATGGGATGAGGGGGAGTAGGGTGGTGGTAGCGGTAGAGATGAGTTGGATTAGTAGGTGGCCCGCTGTGAGGTTTGCAGTAAGGCGGACTCCTAGAGCTAAGGGGCGAATAAGAAGGCTGGTAGTTTCGATTATAATTAAAGCTGGGATTAGTGGAGTGGGTGTGCCTTCTGGTAGGAGATGGCCTAGGGAAATTGAGGGTTGGTTTCGTAGACCTGTGAGGAGGGTGGCGAGTCAAAGTGGGAAGGCAAGAGCTATATTTATTGATAATTGGGTAGTTGGGGTGAAGGTGTATGGTAGTAGGCCTAGTAGGTTAATAATTAGTAAGAATAGTATAAGTGATGTTAGGATTAAAGTTCATTTATGTCCCTCTTTGTTTAGGGGTATTATTAATTGTTTTGAAATTAAGTGAGAGAGTCATGATTGTAGGGTAGAGAGGCGGTTWTKGRTTYWTYGGKTGTTTKGGGRAGGAAGGAGAAGAGCGGGGAATAGTATTGAGATGAGGATCAACGGAATTCCTAGGAGGCACGGGCTTGTGAATTGGTCGAAAAAGCTTAGGTTCATGGTCAGGTTCATGGGGTGATTTTGGTGACAGTGGAGGTTTTATTGGTGGGTGGGTTTGTTGAGATAAATGAGAGGAGTTTAGGTTGTATTACTAAGGAGAAGGTTAGTCAGGATGTTAATATAATGAGGAATCAAGGATTTGGATTGAGTTGGGGCATATCATTAAGGAGGAAAGTCGGTCCTCTTTCTCTAGCTTAAAAGGCTAGTGCTGGTGCATAGCTTCTTAATGATTAGGATGATAGTAGTGAGGATCAGTTCTCGAAATGGGTGAGAGGGGTTGATTCGACTACGATTGGCATGTAGCTGTGGTTTGCTCCACAAATTTCTGAGCACTGACCGTAGAAGATTCCTGGCCGGGTGGTGATGAATGAAGTTTGGTTTAGTCGTCCGGGGATTGCGTCAGTTTTAACACCTAGAGTAGGGACGGCTCAGGAGTGGAGTACGTCGCTAGCAGTAACGATGATGCGGATTGGGGATTCCATTGGGACAACAACCCGATGGTCTACCTCTAGGAGTCGAAAATGTCCGATTGGAAGGTCTGTTGTGGGGATTATGTATGAGTCAAATGCTAGGTCTTTGAAGTCAGTATATTCGTAGCTTCAGTATCATTGGTGGCCGATAGCTTTGAGGGTTAGATCGGGTTCATCAACTTCGTCTATTATATATAGAATTTGTAAAGAGGGCAGGGCAAGTAGTACGAGTACGATAGCTGGTAAGATTGTTCAAATTAGTTCTACTTCTTGTGCATCGACAGTATTTGAGGATAGTTTTTCTTTGAGTATTAGCGCTAGTAGGTAGAGTACTAAGCTACAAATTGCCAGAGCGACTATTAGTGCGTGGTCGTGGAATTCAACGAGTTCTTCTATAATGGGAGATGAGGCGTCTTGGAAGCCGAATTGTGAGTGGTTAGCCATTTGAGATGTACAGGGTTTTCACCTGTGATTTAGGCTTGACAAGGCTATGTAATTGGTTTTTACTAACGTCTCATAAGAAAGAAGCATGAGTGGTTTGATGCGGTTGGCTTGAAACCAGCGTATGAGGGTTCGATTCCTTCCTTTCTTGTACTTGAACAAAAGCTGGTTCTTCGAAGGTGTGGTATGGTGGTGGACATCCATGGATTCATTCGATGTTGGTAGTTGTTAGTTCTGGTCGTAGGATTTTACGTTTGGATGCAAAGGCTTCTCAGATAATGAATATTAGTATGATTACAGCTGTTATTGAAATTAATGAGCCAATTGAAGACAGGGTGTTTCATAGGGTGTATGCGTCTGGATAGTCGGAGTAACGTCGTGGTATGCCGGCTAGGCCTAGGAAATGTTGGGGAAAGAAGGTTAGGTTTACACCTGTGAATATTACTCCAAAGTGGGCCTTGGTTCATGTTGGATGTAAGGTGTATCCTGTAAATAGGGGGAATCAGTGGGTGAATCCTGCTAGGATGGCGAAGACTGCTCCTATTGAGAGGACGTAGTGGAAGTGAGCGACTACGTAGTATGTGTCGTGCAGGGCGATATCTAGTGAAGAGTTTGCCAGGACGATTCCTGTAAGGCCACCAATTGTAAATAGGAAGATGAAGCCTAGAGCTCATAGTATTGGGGGATCTCATTTGATAGTTCCTCCGTGTAGGGTGGCTAGTCAGCTAAATACTTTGATGCCGGTGGGGATGGCAATAATTATAGTGGCGGATGTGAAATATGCTCGGGKGTCTACGTCTATGCCTACTGTGAATATGTGATGGGCTCAAACGATGAAACCTAGGAATCCAATTGATAGTATTGCTCATACTATTCCTATATAGCCGAATGGTTCTTTTTTTCCTGCATAATAGGTTACGACATGTGAGATGATTCCAAAGCCGGGCAAGATAAGGATGTAGACTTCTGGGTGTCCGAAGAATCAGAAGAGGTGTTGGTACAGGATGGGGTCTCCTCCTCCAGCGGGGTCAAAGAAGGTGGTGTTGAGGTTTCGATCTGTTAGTAATATGGTGATGCCGGCGGCAAGTACTGGTAAGGAGAGTAGTAGAAGGACGGCAGTGATTAGGACTGATCATACGAAGAGGGGGGTTTGGTATTGAGAGAGGGCGGGTGGTTTTATGTTGATGGCGGTTGTAATGAAGTTGATTGCTCCTAAGATTGAGGAGACACCTGCTAGGKGGAGTGAGAAGATGGCTAGGTCAACTGAGGCTCCTGCGTGGGCCAGGTTGCCGGCGAGGGGAGGGTAGACAGTTCATCCTGTACCTGCTCCGGCTTCTACTGTTGAGGAGGCTAGTAGTAAGAGGAATGATGGGGGGAGTAGTCAGAAGCTTATGTTGTTTATGCGAGGGAATGCTATGTCTGGAGCGCCGATTATAAGAGGTACTAATCAGTTTCCAAAGCCCCCAATCATGATTGGTATCACTATGAAAAAGATTATTACGAAGGCATGGGCAGTAACGATTACATTGTAGATCTGGTCGTCACCCAGTAATGTCCCTGGTTGCCCTAATTCTGCGCGGATGAGGAGGCTAAGGGCAGTGCCAACTATGCCGGCCCATGCGCCAAAAATTAAGTATAAAGTGCCAATGTCTTTGTGGTTGGTTGAGAATAATCATCGGTTGATGAAGGTCATAGGTAAGATGGCTGAGTGTTAAAGCGTTAGGCTGTAGTCCTTTTAACAGAGGTTTAATTCCTCTTCTTATCAACCCTGTGGTGAAGTTCATGTTGAGTTGCAAGCTCATTGATGTACATTAAAAGTGTACCAGGGTTTGGTAGGCAGAAGCCAGTTGGTTTAGGCGTCTAGCTGTTAATTAGAATTTTATGGGATCGAAGCCCGTCTGCCTAGGAAGGTTCTAGCTTAATTAAAGCGTCTGAGTTGCATTCAGAGGATGCAGGTTAATGTCTTGCGAATCTTAGCAGAAACTAAGAGGATTTAACTCTTGTTTAGGGCTTTGAAGGCCCTCGGTTTAAATATATTATCCTAAGTTTCTATATAATAGCAAGGATTATGGGGGAGAGGGGTAGCAGGAGGATTGATAGAGAGGTGAATAGGGCAAGTAGGGTGTTTGTTGACTTGCTGGTGTGTCATTGTTTTATGTGGTTTGTGGAGTTTGGTGGGAGTGTGATTGTAGAGTAGTATGCGAGGCGGAGGTAGAAAAATAGTCCTAGTAGGGATAATATGGCAATGATTGTGGCTGTTGTGGTTGTTTCTTGCTTGATTAGTTCTTGAATAGTTAGTCATTTTGGTAAGAATCCTGTGAGTGGTGGGAGACCTGCTAGTGAGAGGAGGGTTAACATGAGGGTTGCGTTAAGTATTGGGGTTTTTGTTCATGAGGTTATTATTGTTGATAGTTTTGTAGTTTTGGTTGTGTTTAATGTGAGGAATACAGCGGCTGTTGTTAGTGAATATAGATAGAAAGTTAGCATGGTAAGTTTAGGGTTATAGATGATAATGACTGTTATTCAGCCTAAGTGGGAGATAGATGAAAAGGCTAGGATTTTTCGGATTTGTGTTTGATTAAGGCCTATTCATCCTCCGAGGCCTGCGGAAGTTAGGGCTATGGTGGTTAAAAGGGCTGGGTTGAGAGAGTGGGATGTCAGGAATAAGAGGGTGATTGGGGGTAGTTTTATTATTGTGGCTAGTAGGAGGGCGGTGGTCAGGGTTGAGCCTTGAAGAACTTCTGGGAATCAAAAGTGAAATGGGGCTAGTCCTAGTTTTATGGCGATTGCTGTTGTTAGTAGAAGGGAGGAAGTTGGGTTAGTTAGTTGAGTAATATCTCATTGTCCTGTGCTTCATGCATTGATTGTGCTTGAGAATAAGATTAGGGCGGAGGCAGCTGCCTGTACGAGGAAATATTTGATTGTGGCTTCGATGGCTCGGGGGTGGTGAGGTTTTGAGATAAGTGGGATAATGGCGAGTGTGTTAATTTCTAGGCCGGTTCATGCTATCATTCAGTGACTGCTTGAAATTGTGATGGATGTTCCTAATAAAAGGCTTAGATAAGAGATTAGTTTTGCGTAGGGGTTCATTAGTAGGGGAAGGAGTTAAACCGTCATTTTCGGGGTATGGGCCCGATAGCTTGATTAGCTGACTCTACTAGGAAATAATATAAAGGGAGTATGGAGAGTTTTGATCTCTTTTGTGTAGGTTCGATTCCTACTTTTCTAAGTTTTGTTAGCAGGAAATGAGAGGGCTAGTATACCTCTATGTTCACTTTATCACAGTGACCCTTTACATTCAGGCACATTTCCTTAGATAAGGAGGAAGGCCTGCATAGCAAATTGGTATGCTGACGTGCCATAGAAATAGTGCTAGTGTTAAAGGTAAGAAGTTTTTTCAGAGGAGGTGCATGAGTTGATCATATCGGAATCGTGGGTACGAGGCGCGGATTCATAAAAAGCCTGAAGAAAGGAGTAGGACTTTGGTGGCTAGAACGAGGGGGAATAGCTCTTGTGGGGTATTAAGTGAGCTTGGGTTGAGGAATAAGATGGCTGTTAACGTGTTTATTAGTATAATGTTTGCGTATTCAGCTAAGAAGAATAGGGCGAAGGGGCCTGCAGCATACTCTACATTGAAGCCTGAGACCAGTTCTGACTCACCTTCTGTGAGGTCGAATGGAGCGCGATTAGTTTCAGCGAGAGTTGAGGTATACCATATTATTGTGAGGGGTCATGATGAGAAGGCTAGGTATAGGGGTTCTTGGGTGATGGCAAGGGTGCTTAGATTGTAGTTACCGCTTAATACGATTACGGATAGAAGGATAATGGCTAGTGTCACTTCGTATGAGATAGTTTGTGCCACTGCACGTAGTGCCCCGATTAGAGCATATTTTGAGTTTGAGGCCCACCCTGATCATAAGATTGAGTATACTGCTAAACTTGATATGGCTAGAAGGAATAGGAGGCCAAGGTTTAGGTCTGTGAGGGAAAAGGGTAGTGGGAGGGGGATTCAGATAGTGATTGCTAAAAGGAGGGCAAGTACTGGTGTTATAATGAAGAGGAAGGGTGAGGATGTGGAGGGGCGGATTGGTTCTTTAGTGAATAGTTTGATACCATCGGCTACAGGTTGTAATAGGCCAAATGGGCCAACAATGTTTGGGCCTTTTCGGGCTTGTATATAGCTTAAAATTTTTCGTTCAACTAGGGTGAGGAAGGCTACAGCGATTAAGATTGGGGCTGCGTAAAGAAGGAATATGGTGAGGTAGGTTAGAGTAGGGAGTTGAGTCATGGTTATGTAGGGCTAGGGAGAGGATTTGAACCTCTGGGTAAAGGGTTTAAGCCTTTTGCATTTACCAAGCTCTGCCACACTAGCTAGTCCTTTTCTAGGACTGTTGGTTTGATTGTCTCTTGATAGTTTAGTTGAATTCACTATTTAGAGAGAGGGCGTACTATGTGGTAGGGGCCCTACTTTTCCGGTCCTTTCGTACTAGGAAAAGTTTATCATAGATAGAAACCGACCTGGATTGCTCCGGTCTGAACTCAGATCACGTAGGACTGTTAATCGTTGAACAAACGAACCCTTAATAGCGGCTGCACCATTAGGATGTCCTGATCCAACATCGAGGTCGTAAACCCCCTTGTCGATGTGGGCTCTTGAAGGGGATTGCGCTGTTATCCCTGGGGTAGCTTGGTCCATTGATCAATTATATTGGGTCTGGTTACTATTAGTACGTTGAAGGGTTGTTCTTAGTTAAGAGGTGTGGTCTTGTCTTTGGAGGATTGTTTTTTCTCCAAGGTCGCCCCAACCAAAAAATACAAACCAGCATTTGTAGTGGTGAGCCTATTAGGTTTGAGTACGTATGTAGTGGTTGTTGATTTTTAAGTTCCACAGGGTCTTCTCGTCTTATGGATGTATCCCTGCTTTTGCACAGGGAGATCAATTTCACTGATTATCTGTAAGAGACAGTTAGGACCTCGTTTAGCCATTCATACAAGTCTCGATTTATGAGACAATTGATTGCGCTACCTTCGCACGGTTAGGATACCGCGGCCGTTAAACAAATATGTCACTGGGCAGGCATCACCTTCAATACTTGGCTGGCTGAAGGCTATGTTTTTGGTAAACAGTCGGGCCCTGGGTTTGCCTAGTTCCTTTTACAGATTTTAATCTTTCTAGTTGAGCGCTCCTGAGTTGGGGTAACAGTACATATGAATATTTTAATCTCGTTGGAGTTGAAATATTAGTTTGGTCTGTTAATGATTTAGGATATAAGTTTGCGCTTGAGAGGGGAAGCCCTAGTTACTTATTTTAGCATTAATTCTCCTATTGTTATAGGTTGGCCTGCTAGTAGGAAGGGAGTCATTTTATTATAATATTTTTATGTGTGGAGCTGTGACGCACTCTTTATTGATGGCTGCTCGAAGGCCTACAGGATTTTAAATTTAATAGGTTATCCTCTAATAAAGGTTGTTTTCTTTTTTAAAGGGGCTGTACCTCCTTTAAATTGGTCTTGATCTGTCACATTAGGGTTGTTGCGTTTCCTAGGGAGAGGGTCAAGAGAGAACTTTGATTCATTTCGCAGGCAACCAGCTATCACTTAGCTCGGTTGGCTTTTCACCACTACTAGCAAGTCATCCCACTCTTTTGCAACAGAGACGGGTTCGTTCATTAAATAACTGCTTGCGAGTAGCTCGCTTAAGTTTCGGGGAGGCAAGCTTAAGTCCACTTTGCTTGGTTGTTCTTGCTAAATCATGATGCAAAAGGTACAAGGATTCATCTTTGCTTTTTGTTGCTCTGTTTTTCATTACTATTTCAGCTTTCCCTTACGGTACGAATTTCTATAGCGTCAAAGAAGGTCTTTTCTATCACCTATACTAAGTTGGAAAAATGGTTTGGTTTAGTAATAGTTAATAGGTTTTTAATAGTTAAGTTGTGTTGTTGGGTTGGGCTAGAATAGGCTTCAAGACGACCTGGTATGTAGCAGGTATCTTTCAGGTGTAAGCTGAATGCTTTCAAGTTAAAGCTACGTCTTGATGTGCTAAGTACACCTTCCGGTACACTTACCTTGTTACGACTTACCTCATCTTCAGCTGATGGGCTTATTAATTTATAGAGATTTAGAGCTTTTGAGGAGGGTGACGGGCGGTATGTACGTGCTCCAGAGCCGACTTAAAGCGGGCACTATTGTCTCGCTTTACTGCTAAATCCGCCTTCTAGGGGTGATTTCACACCCCCTTTCGTGAGTGTTCTATTTTAGAAAATGTAGCCCATTTCTTCCGCTCCGTAGGCTATACCTCGACCTGTCTTGTTAGCGGGTGAGGGCTATTAGGCTCACTCTAATACTCTCAGCAGAGGTGAGCTGGCGACGGCGGTATATAGGCTGTGCTTGGCAAGGAGCGGCCGGGTGTAACGTGGGTTATCGATTATAGAACAGGCTCCTCTAGGTGGGTTTGGGGCACCGCCAAGTCCTTAGAGTTTTAAGCGTTTGTGCTCGTAGTTCCCAGGCGGATGTTTTGGTAGAAGAAACATCTAGATTTAAGGCCAAGCATAGTGGGGTATCTAATCCCAGTTTGTGTCTTGGCTTTCGTGGAGTTGGGTTGATCATGAGGCTAAGATCGTATTAAGGGCGGTCTTATGTGCATCGTAGGCTTATGACAGCTTAGTTGCATTTTGGTCTTAGTTGCCATTTGATATGTGTGGTACCACTCTTTACGCCGTGGACCGTTAATTTGGGTTTCTTGTATGACCGCGGTGGCTGGCACAAGATTTACCAACCCTAAGTTTGCCATGGCTAAGTCAAGTTTTCACTTATTGCTTAATGTTAGTTACTGCTGAATACCCGTGGGGGTGTGGCTAAGCAAGACGTCTTGGGCTACGATTTGTGTGCCTGATGTCTGCTCCTTTTTCTTTGGTAAAGGGCTAAGGGCATTTACACTGGTACGCGGATACTTGCATGTATACTTCTAGCAAAAATTAACGATAAGGTTAGGACTAAGTCTCTTGTCCATGAATGCATTGGCATCATCTTGGCATCTTCAGTGCCATGCTTTGTGTTAAGCTACAGGGAC